GGATTTATATTATGACATAGCCCCCAGGCGCTCAATGGACAGACCTTTCCAAATGACATAGCCACGGGGCGCTCAACGGACAGACCAGACCTTTCCGAGCTTCGAATGGATATGGATGCACAAACAATTTTTTTGTGCAACCGAGTGTATTCCTATCTTAATTCAAAGTTCCTAGATGGGGCCATTTACATAGAACATATTACTATTCTAATTACTCTATTCCAAATCAGACGAGAAGTCATTATTCATTACTAAAATACGTCTGCGTATTGAAATTTAGGTATTCATATAGTATCACCTTTTATTCGTTTTAATAACAGTAACAGAAAAAAAATCTCTAAAATGAAAGAAAATCTCTATTTTCTACTTTCTATTGTCTGCATCTATGTATCCTTTCCTTTTGTTTTCATTTTATTCCTATGAAATACCAGACAAACGGAACAATCTTAGAAGGGGTATAATGAAATTCATAAAATTCTTTAATTGTGTTTTCCCATACAAATGATTCGTTTTATTTAATTAATGGGGACAACAAACAATAAATTAGACGAAATTCATTACCGAAATTCATTACATTATCTAAATATACATTATAAAATGATAAGCTATATCATAGAATGATAAGCAATATCATAAAATGATAAGCAATATCATAGAATGATAAGCAATATCAAAATCTAACAAATACTCAAACTTATTGAATATTCTAAAATCGAAAAATATTCAATAAAAAAATTGAATATTATATATATATTAATTAATTAATATATATATATATATATAATAATTAAAATATAATAATTAATAATTAAAATATAATAATTAATTATAATAATTAAAATTATAATAATTAATAATTAAAATATAATAATTAATTATAATAAATAATTAAATAATTAATAATAATTAGCAAAAAAATAAAGAAATAGAAAGGGAATGCTCTTATCTTATTCGAATATTTTATTCAAAATGTCTTGTGATCTTCAACCAATTCTGCGCTTCAATATAATTTCCAGGAGTAAGTGCTATAGCTTGTTTCCAATACTCTGCGGCTTGATCGAACCAAGCTTCCGCAACTTCAGAATCTCCCTGTTGAATGGCCTGTTCTCCTCGGTCGGAATAGGCCAGTCAATTCCTTCCCTTAGAACCGTACTTGAGGGTTTCCTACCTCATACGGCTCAGCAGTCAACTCTTTTGATGTCCCTTTTTTTAGTTAATCAAAAGAAGTTAATTACATGAGTTTCAAACTTGAATTATTATTTGCTTAATAATCCGTTTTATCTTTTCTCCCACCTTCAGCAGAATAACGCATAGGCGTTCTACTATCATTCGAAATTTTTTTATTTTCATTCGAATTTTTTGAAAGGTAACTATCTCGATTTCATATATCAATTTCTATAGAATTTTTGAAAAAGACCTTCCCTCATAAGAAAGAAAAGACTTACTATCTTTGGGATCTGATGCTACACCGCTGCTTAATCTTTCAGGGGGCCAACTCCGTTACATAAGTGGATTCCGAACTTTTGTCTCATATTATGACATAGGTAAGCAGTTCTTATTGTATCGACCAAAAATCTCGCTAATTGATCTTTACGGTGCTTCCTCTATCAATTAGATCCTTTATCCATAGAATAAAGTATCGCGGCATCTTTCTTCATATTTAGATTTCTATGAAGTTTCTTTTTTTTCTACAGCTGATAAAAATCGTTGTTTTGGACGATGCATATGTAGAAAGCCTCTTTTTTGTAGAAAGCCTCTTTTTTTGACTAGTAGATTTTTTTTCTCTTTCTGTTCTTTCTATAGTAGAGATAGTCGCACGTAATGACAGATCACGGCCATATTATTAAAAGCTTGTGGTAAGAAGGGGTTTCGCTCTAGTGCCCGAAAATAATATTCCAAGGCTTTTGTGTGTTCTCCATTACTTGTGTGAATAAGGCCTATATTATAGAGTATATAACTTCGATCATAGGGATCAATTTCTAGTCGCATAGCTTCATAATAATTCTGTAAAGCTTCCGCGTAATTTCCTTCGGATTGAGCAGACATCCGTTACGGTCGTCATTCGATTCAAAGAATCTCCGTTCCAGAACCGTACATGAGATTTTCATCTCATACGGCTCCTCCTTTATGTGCATAATGAGACTAGCCTAATACCAAAAAGGAAAAAAGAGTGAAATATTCTCATTATGAACTGAATGGGACTAGTGTTTTTACAAGAAATTTCTAGCCAACCTTCCGGCAAAAGGTCTTGTCTTAACATCAAGCATGTTGGTACTAGATAAAAATGTTAAGTTAACTCCAACAATTTCTTTGTCCTCAACGCCCCTTAAATTTCTAGAAATTAGTCACTTCAACAGTCTTCGATGGCTATACGGGTATCCAAAGTACGAATGAGATGGATATTCGTTGTCCCAACCATTCTTCTTAGTCCCGATCCCAATAAGGAAAAGGGATAATTTCTAACAAAGGTTTCGTTTTGTTGATTCCTAAGCGTAGTGCTTCTTTTCTTCCTTTATGCCGCCTATTGGTACTAATAAAGTAGGAGTAGGGTTAATTGGAAATACATAACCCAAGCCATAGGCGTAACCTTTCGCTCAATGCTCTAATCGACAATTGAAGCATTTGAGGTTGCATTAATCGAGAGGATACACGACAGAAGGAATTGTTTTTTTAGAAACTTCACCTTCAACAAGCGTAGAGCTCTTTCAAATCTTTTTATCCCGGCCAATGTGCCTTTCTCTTAAGACTTGACAGTGGTCAATAAAAAAAAAATCAAATCACACCATCTCGGTAATAGGTAAATGCCTCTTTTTCTCCTGAAGTTGTCGGAATTATTCGTAATAATATATTGGCTACAATTGAAAAGGTCTTATCAATAAAATTTCCAGTTATCCGCGATCTAGGCATAGGTAGCAATCCACTTTTTAATTCCTTTTAATTACTTCTCGGGAGAAAACGATCCCACAAAAAAGTAATTGTAGAGTACGAAATAACATAAAAATGGACTTAACTCATAAAAAAAAAGATAGATAGACCGCCCGTTCGATTTGTTCCAATCCCTTGATTTAAGCCAGTATAGATATCAGAAAAAGAGAGGAAGGCCATCTTCGCAAACATGACATGAATAGATATATATCTTTATTGATAGATATATATCTATATTGTATTGTTTTTATGAAAAAGTTTTTCATAAAAACAACAAAAAAGCATTTCCTTGGGAGTATAAAGATAATGTTTTTTTGTTTTGATTAAAAGGTTTCTATTCTATTTTTAGAGTTTTTTCTAGTTAGAATGAATAGGGCGTACTGTACCTATCCAACATCTAATCTAATAGAAATGACTCGCGATTCACTCGCTTTCTGGGCCATAATCATTATGTAGGAGAGATGGCCGAGTGGTTCAAGGCGTAGCATTGGAACTGCTATGTAGGCTTTTGTTTACCGAGGGTTCGAATCCCTCTCTTTCCGTACCTTCATCAAAATTCTCAATGTGACTGACCACAATGTATCAAATCACATAATAATGGATACCTTTATTCCAAGAACCTTTCCTTGATATGGATTCTTTATCCCGAATTTCTCTGGAAAGACTAGGCAAGGGATGAAAATACCCATATCATTCTATGATATATCAATGGGGGATAATCCTCCGATCAACCCCTTACTTTAAGATTTCTTTACTTATGACTTGGGTGATTGGGGCAAAATTGTCCGAACAACCCCTCTTTTTTTAGTTAGGTTTAAGTCTGACGAGAATAATATTCTACGACTAGCAATTCATTTATTTGCAAACCAACCCATTTACTATCTATTATTTGATTGACCAATCCTTTATATTGGAATGGGTGAAGAGTCAAATGTTTTGGCAATTTCTCCTGGGAGAATGAATCAAAAGAATTTTGAATCATATCTTTCGATTTTTGTTCATCCTTCACTGTAATAAGATCTTGGGGTTTGCAGCGATAACTTGGTATATCGACTATACGACCATTAACTAAAATATGTCTATGATTAACTAATTGGCGGGCTTGAGGAATAGTTGACGCCATACCTAATCGAAAAAGGATATTATCCAAACGCATTTCAAGTAATTGTAGTAAAACCCGACCCTTCGGTCCTTTGGCTTTTGCGGCGATACGAACGTATTTCAGTAATTGTCGTTCTGTAAGACCATAATGAAAGCGCAATTTTTGTTTTTCTTCTAAACGAATACAATATTGAGATTTTTTACCAGAGCGCGAAAAAGCACTCCTGGCTATAGGACTTTTACTAGTTAATCCCGGTAAAGCCCCCAAACGGCGTATTTTTTTGAAACGAGGTCCTCGGTAACGTGACATAAATACTCCTAATTTGCCCTATTTTATTAAAATTACATAAACCTAAATTCAAACTGAACTAGAACTAAAGGATAAATATAATAAATGAAGTCAAATCTACTGAAGTATTCGAATTATACTATAAAGAATACTGAGATGGATTGTATTAATATTCGAACTTTCTTATATATACCTTATATATACCTTATATATACACAAAGAATGTATATAGGAAAAGAGAAGGGTCCTTTTCTTTTTCTTGATTTGTTTTGCGGAGATTTAACTACTCTAACAATTCTTTAGAACTTTACATTCCTACGACATAATAATCGGTAACCTTTGGAAAAAAAGAAAGAAGTCTTTTCACTTTAATTTAAAAAAGACATTATCAATCACGTAAAAACTCAAACAAATAGAAAAAAGCCAGCTATCGGAGTCGAACCGATGACCATCGCATTACAAATGCGATGCTCTAACCTCTGAGCTAAGCGGGCTCGCATAACATAAATTGTACATCTATAGGAATTTAGTAAACTGCAAGAATCTTAGCTATTAACTTTTCATTCCATTCTTAGTTATTCAGAATTAATATGAATGTAGAAAAGAAATAATATATATATATAATGTAAAAGATAAAGAATTAAAAGAAAAGAATTGACCCTTCGAGTATTCCAAATTGCATGAT